TAGAAGAAGCTCTTGGAAAAATCAAAGAAAGAATCTCTTCTTCCTCTGTAAAAAATCCTTCCAATAATTCTTCTGAACCCGATCTTTTCAAAAAAGCGCGTACACTACTTTTGTGTTTACAAGCCAAAGTTTTAATACAAGAAAGCCGAAGTATATATTTTATTCGATACAAACTTTTTTTTTTTGAGGATCCATTGTAATAATGAGAAAGATTTCTGGATATTCGCAAAAATCGGTCAATAATATCCAAATCGGATGAATCGGCCCAGACCGGCTTACTAATAGGATGACCTAATACATTACAAAATTTCGCTTTAGCCAATGATCTAATTAAAGGAATAATTGGAACTATTCTATCTAGTTTTTTGCTAACAATTTCGATTAGGAATGTATTTTGTAGCATTTGACTTCGTACCACTGAACGATTTCGCCGAACATTTGAAAAATAGCCTAAAAGGTGAAATGAATGTTCGGATAATTGGTTTATATGGATCGTTCCTGGTTCAGACCAAATATCAAAAAAACATTGCCATAAATGGATAAAATAGTGTTTCCATTTATTCATCAAAAGAGGCGCATTCTTTGAAGCCAGAATGGATTTTCCTTGATATCTAACATAATGAATGAGAGGATCCTTGAAGAATGTTAAGGTAGACGAAAAATCCTTATCAAAAACTTCTACAAGATGTTCTCTTTTTGCATAAAAAAAGATTCGCTCAAAAAAAACGCTAAAAGATTTTAATCGTAAATGAGAGGATTTTTTCCGTAGAAAAAGGAAGATCGATTCATATTCACATACATAACAATTATAGAGGAACAAGAATAATCTTGGATTACTTTTTGAAAAAGTAGATTTTGGAGTAATCAAACTATTCCAATTACAAAAATTATACAGAAACAACCGTAATAAATGAAAAAAAGGGGCATCTTTTACCCAGTATCGAAGGATTTGAACTAAGATTTCCAGATGGATCGGATAGGGTATTCGTATATCTGACACATAATTTAAATATGTAAATTTATCTTCCAAAAAGGGAAAAATGGAATGAATTGATCGCAAATTTTTATACGATTTTACGATTTCGGCCTCCTCTAAGGAAGAGCTTAATTGTAGGAAAAATGGAATTTCCACGACGATGGCAAAACCCTCTGATATTAATTGAGAATAAAAATTCTTATTATACCCTAAAAATGGATTTTTGTTCGAATCATTCGCCGAAATCATCAAATGATTCTGTTGATACATTTGAGTAATTAAACGTTTTACCATTAGTAAACTATATTTATTGTCATAACCTACATTTTCCACAAAAATGGATCTCTTAAAATCATGACTATAAGCAAGTCCATAAATATACTCCCGAAAAATAAGTGGGTATAGGAAGTCCTGTTGGCGAGATCTATCTCGTTCTAAATATACTTGATATTCCTTCATTTTAGAAATTCTATTTGGTCAAAGGATCAGGGATTCATTGGATTATCAAATGATACATAGTGCAATACAGTCAAAACAAGGTATTCTATTATATATTCGAATTCCAAAAAAACAAATATGAATAGATACCTAGAAAACAAGTAAAACTCATCACCGGACTATCTCTCCTTGCTTGTGTAATCTAATTGTTCTAGGACAACAAGCAAGTTAGAAATCCTTTATTTTTTTGACCAATCGCTCTTTTGATTTTGGAAAAAAAATATCGTTTTTATCAATATACTCTTTCTTTTACACATTTATTGCTACCCCATCCCATAATGGAGAATAGCTAATAGTTAGGACTCATAACAAAAATCCAAAACCCATTCGTGGGAAAAACTTTTTCCACAGCAAGCACTAATCTTTTTTTAACGAAAAATTAGATGGGGTAATCATTCAAATAAAAAATGAAAGCTCGTTGCTTTTTGTTTCCCTATAATTGGAGCGGCTAAGCTCTATCCCTTTATTAATTCAACCCAACTGAATTCATTTGTTCCGAGCCAACAATTAAAACAAAAATTTGGGCCGGGTCCAATACGAATGAAAAGTTTTTAGAATTCGCCATTGATACGACATGCTGCTTTTTCCATTCATTCCTTTCTGGATCAGTCGTGGTCTTACAAACCCTACCGATGGTATGGATGAACCAATTAGTTCATAGAAATGTGTAAAAAATGGAGTCGCACTTAAAAGCCGAGTACTCTACCATTGAGTTAGCAACCCTAAATCAAATAAAAAAAGATGTGTATATCCAATCGAAATAAAAAGAAAAAACGAATTCTCTAATAAAAAATCAAATAAAAAATGATAGACCACTTCTTTGTCTACTACTATGTTAGACATTATTTTATACAAAATTTTATTTAATATTTCCCTTTGAATCAAAAAAATCCATCGAATCCACCATTTGATGAAGTCAAAAAAACCTATGTAACATGAGTAAATCAATCCATTTATTCACGATCGGATTATATTTGTTTGATACACTGTTGTCAATATTAGTGTTGAAAAAAGAATACAATTACA